AGTAAAGTGCCCGAAGTTAAAGGATTATCTTGATAGGATAAAATATGTAGAACCCTACCTTTATTATACTTGATAGAATTAAACTATCCCCCTAGATATCAAAAATCTGCATTCATCATAAACTAAAGTATAAAAAGATAAGCTAATCAAGCTATTAGGTTCATACCCTAACCATGAAAGTTCTAATCCTTCTCTTTTTAATAACAAAATTATATAAAATTTTATTTTTCAATTCTATGATCCTAGGAACTATCATTGCTGTTTCCTCCCTGTCATGAATAGGAATGTGAATAGGATTAGAAATTAATCTACTCTCAATTATTCCTTTACTTAATTCATCAAAAAATATACTGTCTTCCGAAGCCTCACTTAAATACTTTATTACCCAAGCTATGGCCTCACTAGTATTAATACTGTCAATCACCTCAATAATAATTACTAAGGAATTTATTGCCCCCACAATAAATATACAATTGGTTACCTTATTGAATATGGCACTATTAACTAAGCTAGGAGCCGCCCCCTTCCATTTTTGATTCCCTGAGGTTATAGAAGGATTAAGATGGTTTAATTGTTCTATTATATTAACCTGACAGAAAATTGCCCCTATAGCTCTTCTCATGAATTCTAATCTTTCATTGAATCTTACTATAATTGTTATTTTCACTTCCTTAATAGTAAGAGCCTTTATAAGTTTAAACCAATTAAGAATACGAAAAATTATAGCATTTTCTTCTATTAATCATATTGCCTGAATAATATCAGCTATAATTTCGTCATTCCCTGTATGAATAACTTACCTGCTAATTTATATGTTTATCACTTTAAACATAACTTATGTTTTAAACCATATGAAAATCAGATTAATCAGCCAAATTCCAGTTATAATAAATCCTAATAAAATAGCAAAGCTATCTTTAATAGTAAATTTCATATCATTAGGGGGATTACCCCCTTTCCTAGGATTCCTGCCTAAGTGGATTGTTATCAATTGAATAATTACCCATAATTTAACTTTTCTAGCATTAATTCTAATTATTGCAACCCTAGTAATACTCTTTGTATACATCCGTATTGTTACCTCTGCCCTCTTAATTAGACATAATGAAAACAACAGCATCAAGTTTAAAATAAATAAATTTATAATATTTACGTTTAATTTTCTTGCTATTGCTAGTTTAACCAGTTGTACTCTTATCTTTTCCCTATTGTAAGGATTTAAGTTAAGATACAAACTAACAGCCTTCAAAGCTGTCAATGGAGGGAGTCTAAGCCTTAGGCTTAAAAAATGACTTACCTTTAAATTTGCAATTTAAAATCATGGATTTTGACTATCAAGCCTTTTTAGTAGAAGAATCGAATTCGTAAATAAATTTACAATTTATTGCCTATACCTCGGCCATTCTACTGAATAAGTGACTATTTTCAACAAACCATAAAGATATCGGCACTTTATACTTAATCTTTGGTGCTTGAGCTGGAATAGTAGGCACATCCTTAAGGCTACTAATTCGAACAGAATTGGGAAACCCAGGATCTCTCATTGGAAATGATCAAATTTACAATGTTATTGTAACAGCTCATGCTTTCATTATAATTTTTTTTATAGTTATGCCTATTATAATCGGGGGGTTTGGAAATTGACTTGTACCCCTTATATTAGGAGCCCCTGATATAGCATTCCCACGTATAAATAATATAAGATTTTGACTTTTACCTCCCTCTCTAACACTCCTAATCATAAGAAGTGTAGTTGAAAATGGAGCAGGTACTGGATGAACAGTGTACCCCCCACTCTCATCCAATATTGCCCATAGAGGATCTTCTGTAGATTTAGCTATCTTTAGCCTCCATTTAGCTGGAATTTCCTCTATTTTAGGAGCAGCCAACTTTATTACTACTGTGATTAATATACGACCTATAGGAATATCCTTTGACCGTATACCCTTATTTGTTTGAGCAGTTGTTATTACCGCCTTATTGCTTTTACTATCTTTACCAGTTCTCGCCGGAGCTATTACTATGCTATTAACTGATCGTAACCTAAACACTTCGTTTTTCGATCCGGCTGGTGGTGGAGATCCTATTTTATACCAACATTTATTCTGATTTTTTGGGCATCCAGAAGTTTACATTCTAATTCTCCCTGGATTCGGAATAATTTCTCATATTATTAGTCAAGAAAGAGGGAAAAAGGAAGCATTTGGAAGCTTAGGAATAATTTATGCTATAATAGCAATTGGTTTACTAGGATTTGTTGTTTGAGCACATCATATGTTTACTGTAGGCATAGATGTAGATACACGGGCTTACTTTACTTCAGCCACTATAATTATTGCTGTTCCTACAGGAATCAAAATCTTTAGTTGACTAGCTACATTACACGGAGCCCAAATTAACTATTCTGCCCCCTTATTATGAGCCCTAGGATTTGTATTCCTCTTTACAGTAGGAGGTTTAACAGGTGTAGTATTAGCTAATTCTTCCATTGATATCATACTTCATGACACCTACTATGTTGTTGCTCACTTCCATTATGTTCTATCTATAGGAGCAGTGTTTGCTATTATAGGGGGATTAATCCAATGATTTCCTTTATTCTCAGGACTTTCTTTAAATGAAAATATATGCAAAATACAATTCCTTATTATATTCATTGGAGTTAACTTTACATTCTTCCCTCAACATTTTCTAGGATTAAGAGGGATACCACGACGTTATTCTGACTATCCAGATGCCTACGCTTTATGAAATATCATTTCATCTATTGGATCTATCATTTCATTAATTGGTGTACTTTTCCTCATCTTTATTATTTGAGAGGCCTTTTCTATAAAGCGGAAAAGTCTTATCCCTTTAAGAATGGCTTCTTCAATTGAATGATTCCAGTCTCTACCACCTTCAGAACACAGTTATTCAGAACTTCCAATGTTAACTTCTAGCTTCTATTATGGCAGAATAGTGCAGAGGACTTAAACCCCTAATATAAAGGTTAACCTTTTTATAGAAATAGCTACATGAAAAACCCTTTTACTTCAAGACAGATCCTCACCCCTGATAGAACAACTATCATTTTTTCATGATCATACCCTGCTAGTTCTTACCATTATTACAATTCTTGTAGGCCAACTTATATCCAGGCTATTCTTCAATAAATTTATCCACCGATATCTTCTTGAAGGTCAACTAATTGAAATTATCTGAACAGTTCTCCCTGCAATCACTTTAATTTTCATTGCACTACCGTCATTACGATTAATCTATGTATTAGATGATATTAACAACCCCCTATTAACAATTAAGACTATTGGACATCAATGATATTGATCATATGAATATTCCGACTTTAAGGAGTTAGAATTCGATTCATACATAACTCCTATTAATGAAATAAAACCTTGAAATTTCCGTTTATTAGATGTAGATAATCGGGTAACTGTTCCCTTTAAAACACAAATCCGAATACTAGTAACAGCTGCTGATGTAATTCATTCATGAACAATCCCATCACTTGGGATTAAAATTGATGCTACCCCCGGGCGATTAAATCAAACAAATTTTCTATCAAATCGGGCAGGACTTATATATGGTCAATGTTCAGAAATCTGTGGAGCTAATCATAGATTTATACCTATTATTATTGAAAGAATTATCCCTAACTATTTTATTAAATGAGTTACTAAAATAATAGAATTTTCATTAGATGGCTGAAAGCAAGCATTGGTCTCTTAAACCTTCCTATAATAGTTTAGTACCTATTTCTAATGAAAAATTTAGTTAATTCATAACATTAACTTGTCAAGTTAAAATAAATAATCAATATTAATTTTTGATTCCTCAAATAGCTCCATTAAACTGATTAACCTTATTAATCTTCTTTATAGCAATTTACATTCTAGTCAATTCTATAAATTTCTACTCATTTTCGTATAGGCTTCCTATACAAAGAAGACTTATAAAGTCTACTATTAAAATAAACTGAAAATGATTATAAACTTATTTTCCTCATTTGACCCAGCTTCTAATTGAAATGTTTCCTTTAATTGAATTAGAAGGATATTAAGACTAATTTTAATCCCATCTATATTCTGACTAATTCCTTCACGGATTAATTTTATTTGAATTAAAATTACCTCTATTTTACATAAAGAATTCAAGGTTCTCCTTGGTCCTATATCCCGAGGATCTACATTAATCTTTATCTCATTATTTTCATTCATTTTATTTAATAATTTTATAGGGTTATTTCCTTACATTTTTACAAGAACTAGACATATAGCTTTAACACTTAGATTAGCTTTACCACTATGATTAACATTTATATTATTTGGATGAATTAACAATACAATTCATATATTTGCCCATCTTGTACCTCAGGGAACACCTCCTGTTCTTATACCATTTATAGTATGTATTGAAACTATTAGAAACATTATTCGGCCAGGAACTTTGGCTATCCGTTTATCAGCAAATATAATTGCAGGACATTTACTAATAACCCTATTGGGTAATACAGGGCCAGCTCTGTCAATTTGAATGGTAGAAATTCTAGTAGTTATTCAATTATTGCTTCTATTACTTGAATCAGCTGTTTCTATTATCCAATCATATGTATTTGCTGTCCTTTCAACTTTATACTCTAGAGAAGTAAACTAATGCATAAAAATCATCCTTTTCACCTTGTTGATGTTAGCCCATGACCAATTCTTGGTTCTTTCAGGGCCTTAATCGTAATGGTAGGCATAATCAAATGATTCCACTTTTTTTCTATGAACCTTATATTAATAGGATTTATATGTATACTTTTAATTATATTTCAATGATGGCGGGACATCACCCGAGAAGGGACTTTTCAAGGATTACACACCATAATAGTAACAATTGGTCTACGATGGGGAATAATTCTATTTATTGCATCTGAAGTATTCTTCTTCATTAGATTTTTTTGAGGATTCTTTCATAATAGTCTTTCTCCCACTATTGATATTGGAATAATTTGACCTCCTAAGGGAATCCAGGTGTTTAACCCAATTCAAATCCCCCTTCTAAACACTTTAATTCTTTTAACCTCAGGACTAACAGTAACTTGAGCTCATCATAGTTTAATAGAAAATAACTATAATCAAGCCTTTCAAGGCCTAGCCTTAACTGTAATTTTAGGATTTTACTTCTCAATTCTTCAGGGATATGAATACTGAGAATCCTCATTTACAATTTCTGATACTGCGTATGGCTCTTCCTTCTTTGTAGCTACTGGATTCCATGGAATTCATGTAATCATTGGATCTACATTCCTTTTAACTTGTTTAATTCGTCATTACCATAACCACTTTTCTCAAACCCATCATTTTGGATTTGAAGCAGCTGCTTGATATTGACACTTTGTTGATGTAGTTTGACTATTCCTCTATATCTCTATTTACTGATGAGGTAGATATTTATATAGTATAATAATTATATTTGACTTCCAATCAAAAGATCTAGCACTTAGTATAAATAATCTTAAATTTATTAATCATTGGTTTAATTATTATAACAATTGCAAGCTTAATACTAATTATTGTTAATCTAATTTCTAAGAAAACTTTTATAGACCGAGAAAAGATATCCCCTTTTGAGTGTGGGTTTGACCCAAAATCCTCTGCTCGGCTACCATTTAGTCTCCACTTCTTTTTAATCGCGGTCATTTTCCTTATTTTTGATGTAGAAATTACACTGCTATTTCCCCTAGTTATAAGATTAAAATATAGAAGACTGGGAAATTACTTCATTATCATAACAGTTTTTATTATAATTTTAATCTTAGGATTGTTACATGAATGAAAGCAAGGCGCACTTGAATGAACTTCTTAGGATAATAGTTAATTATAACATTTAAGTTGCATTTAAAAGGTATTGAAATTCTCAGTTTATCTTGAATAAGAAGCAATTATTGCATTTAGTTTCGACCTAAAAGTTTGATTTATTAATCCTTATTTATTAATTGAAACCAAATAGAGGTATGTCACTGTTAATGACAAAATTGAATGATATTTCCAGTTAAAGAAATATATAAAAATAAGCTTCTAACTTAAATCATAGCGTTTTACGTTAATATTTCTATTTATATAGTTTAAGAAAAACATTACATTTTCAGTGTAAAATTAAATAATTTTTATAAATACTTAAAAACTTTAAGTTTCCCTGATATCTTCAGTATCATGCCCTATATAGGCTATTTAAGTAAACTAAAAGAAAAATCAATATAATAACCATCAGTATATAAAACAGCTTAATATTATTGCTTAAAATAAACTGGATAATAACTGAACTGTTAGTTAAAAGCTTATAAATATTTTGACCTCCATAAAATTCCGTTCAGCCCTGATCCAGCATATTTACATATAAATCACCTGCCTTTACTGGTAAATAGTTTATTCCGTAAGTTGATAACACTGGTATATTTCATATACCCCCTAAATAATTAGAAACCTCTAAACGCTCCAAGGAAAAATTATATGAACTTAATGATAACTGAGACATTAAATAACCAATCACTATCCCTAGTATTGTTATAATTAAAGTTAAAAGTTTTATAATGCTAGGCAAAATAATAATATATAAAGAATCGAAGATAAGCCAAGAAAGAACACTTCCTATAACTACTACTAATAAAATTAGTCCTCCTATTCCCTGTAATATAGTCTTTCCTGAATCATTTAAATTTACTACAGAAAAAGAATTTAAAGATCCAATAAATAAATAATAAACTAAACGAAATCTATATCTTACTGTTAATCCAATTGATATATAAAAAATTATATATCTATATATGCCTACATATCCTATAGATAAAACCTCTGACACTAAGTCCTTTGAATAAAAGCCTGAGAGAAACGGAATCCCACAAAGGGATAAATTACAAATATGCATAAAAGAACAAGTCAGAGGTATAGATAAAGTTAATCTTCCTATAAATCGAATATCCTGACAATTTCCTATTATGTGAATGATACCCCCGGCACATATAAATAATAAGGCCTTAAATAATGCATGAGTTAGTAAGTGAAAAAATGCTAACTTATATTCTCCTAAAGAAAGAATTATTATTATTAAACCTAGCTGACTTAAAGTAGAAAGGGCAATGATTTTCTTTAAATCAAACTCAAAATTCGCCCCTAAGCCTGATATAAACATTGTTATCCTAGAAATAAATAATATAAATATTATTATTCTATCATTTAACGAATAATGAAATCGAATTAATAAATAAACACCTGCAGTTACTAATGTAGATGAATGAACTAGTGAAGATACAGGGGTAGGGGCAGCTATAGCTGCAGGAAGTCAGGAAGAAAATGGAATTTGAGCTCTTTTTGTCATAGCAGCTAGAATTACCAGAATTCTAATCAATACTATATATTTATCTTCCTTCATTTCCTCTAAGAAAAAAATATAATTTCATCTCCCATAATTTAACATTCAAGCAATTGCTATTAATAAGGCTACATCCCCAATCCGGTTTGTAAGGGCAGTAATTATCCCAGCATTGAATGACTTAACATTCTGATAATAAATAACTAAGCAATAAGATACTAAACCTAAACCATCCCAGCCTAAAAGGATAGAAATCAAGTTAGGGCTAATAATTAGTAATATCATTGACAAAACAAATATAACTACTAATAGAATAAAACGATTAATATTTAAATCCCCCTCTATATATTCATCTCTATAATAAATTACTATAGAAGAAATAAGTAAAACAAATCTTATAAATATAATAGATATTCAGTCAACTAAAATTGTCATGGATACCGAACTGGAATTTAATATCAAAACTTCATATTCAATAAAATAAGTTAAATCCTTAATAAATAGGTAAATCCTAGTAAAAAATAATACTAAACTTGAAGAAAAAAAAATGCCGAAATAACATATACAAATATTAACTATTACCTAAAATACATTCGTATATTATTGACACCACAAGTCAATGTTTTAATTAAACTATCTAGATACAATCATAAACATATTAATTCCCCCTTTAAAATTAAGACATTTAAGGGTAATCAATGTATCAATAAAAGTAGGTACTCTCGGAAATTAACTGTACAGAAAGCTATCAAACCAGAATAAATTTTTCCATGCTGTCTATAGGCATATAAATATAAAGAATAAGCAGCCCCTAAAAATGATACTATTATTAAAATAATTATATTTAATGATTCATAACTAAGAATTCTATTAATTAATATAATCTCCCCTATTAAATTTAAAGAAGGGGGAGCCGCCATATTTGAAGAGACAAATAAAAACCATCATAATGAAAGTCTAGGCATAATATTAATTAAACCCTTATTTAAATATAAACTCCGAGTTCCTAGCCGTTCATAATTTAAATTAGTCAAACAAAAAAGACCCGAAGAACATAGTCCATGGGCAATCATTATTATTAAAGCCCCTCTTATCCCTCAAAATCTTATTGTTAAAATGCCTCTAACAGCTAATCCTATATGAGCAACAGATGAGTAAGCAATCAATATCTTTATATCACTCTGACGTAAACAGATTAAAGATACCATTAAACCACCAATTATTCTTAAACCAATAAAAACTCTATTAATCTTTATTCCAATACTTATAAATACTACTATTATTCGTATTAACCCATATCCCCCAAGCTTAAGTATAATGCCCGCTAAAATCATTGAACCTGATACTGGGGCCTCTACATGAGCCTTTGGAAGTCATAAATGAATAAAAAATAAAGGAATCTTAACATAAAAAACTATATTTATACATAAATATAACAAAATCTCATTTAATTCTTTATCTAACATGAAAAACTCTAGAGTCCCATGATTATAGTAATAAAAAAAAATAGTCACTATTATAGGCAAGGAAGCTAATATAGTATAAAACAGTAAATAAATACCTGCTTGCAATCGTTCGGGTTGATACCCTCAGCCTAAGATTAATATTAAAGTAGGAATTAGCCTAACCTCAAAAAAAACATAAAATATAAATAAATTTAAGGCACTAAAAGCTATTAATAAAGAAATTAGCAAAATGAGTAAAACAAAAATAAATAATTGACTTCAAAACCGAGTTAAATAAATTTTTCCTCTAGCCATCACTATTAAAGAACAAACCCAAAATCTAAGTAAAATTATTAAATAGGAAATTAAGTCAACACCAAAACAATAAGAAATATATATATATATATAGTTTAATCTAAAAGTTAATAAAAACATGAAGGATACAAAAATCATAGAAAATTGTAGTAATCAAAAATAATTTAAAAACCCTAGGGGAGTCATTATAACTAAAACTAATAAGAACTTTATCATAATAAATTAAACCCCTGAAAATAGTCATTTCCATGGGAACGGATCATAGATACTAATATTGATAAACCTAAGGCCCCTTCACATACTCTAAACGTAAGAAAAATTATAGAGAAAAAATAATCATTCCCTAAAAAACTTAGATATAAAAACGTATTTATATACAGAGCTAAAACTATAAATTCTATTCTTAATAAAACTAAAAGTAAATGTTTCCGTATTAAACTAAACATAACAAATCCACACAAAAATATTAATAATACTAAATATAAATATACTGTCATTAGTTTTAATAATTTAAATAAAAATATTGGTCTTGTAAATCAAATATAAGGAAAGCTTTTAAAACTTCAGGAAAAGGAAAACCCTATCTTTAATCTCCAAAATTAATATTTTAATAAACTACTTCCTGACATTCTATTCATTATTCTAAATATATCGTTTTCTATTCTATTTATATTTCTAACACACCCTTTATCACTAGGATTAACTCTTATTATCCAAACCATTATTATTAGTATTATAACAGGAAGAATATGTTACAATTTCTGATTCTCTTATATCCTTTTCCTTATTATAATTGGAGGGATACTAATCCTATTCATTTATATAACAAGAGTAGCTTCAAACGAAAAATTTAACTTTAACCTTAAACTTTCTATATTAATAATTTTCATAACCGTTATGCTAATAACCTTTTCATTCTTTAATGAAAATTTAGACTTAGTAGTTAATAATGATATAATTAACTATGACCAAAATACACTTAGTATTTCAATAATTAAATATACTTACATCCCAACAAATATAGTTTTAACCTTTATAATCATTTATCTTTTCATTACTCTAATTGCTGTAGTCAAAATTACTAGATTAGAATCTGGCCCATTGCGCCCAAAAACCTAATGAAAATACCCCTACGAAAGCATTCTCCAGCTATTAAAATTATTAATAACGCTCTTATTGATTTACCAGCACCTTCCAATATTAGACTTATATGAAATTTTGGTTCATTATTAGGTATCTGTCTAGCCATTCAAATTGTCACTGGAATTTTCCTTGCTATACACTATTGTCCTGACATTGACTCAGCTTTTAATAGAGTTACGCATATTTGTCGAAACGTAAATTATGGGTGATTAATACGAACCCTTCATGCTAATGGGGCCTCTTTTTTCTTTATTAACATTTATGCCCATATTGGCCGAGGAATTTACTATAGTTCATATACCTTAGTTCACACTTGAATAGTAGGTGTTATTATTTTGTTTCTTGTTATAGCAACGGCCTTTCTAGGGTATGTTCTTCCATGGGGGCAAATGTCTTTTTGAGGAGCAACTGTTATTACCAATCTAGTTTCAGCAATCCCATACCTAGGAACTTCAATTGTTCAATGAATTTGAGGGGGATTTGCTATTGATAATGCCACTCTGACTCGATTTTTTACTTTTCACTTCTTATTCCCCTTTATTGTAACAGCCTTAGTTATAGTTCATTTCTTGTTTCTTCATCAAACAGGCTCTAATAATCCTTTGGGAACCAACAGAAATATAGATAAAATCCCATTTCACCCTTATTTTTCATTCAAAGACCTTCTTAGACTAATTATTATAGTAATATCACTTATTAGTCTTTCACTTTATAGACCATACCTCTTAGGAGACCCTGATAACTTTACACCAGCTAATCCCCTTGTTACACCAATTCATATTCAACCTGAGTGATACTTCCTATTCGCCTATGCTATCCTACGATCAATCCCTAATAAGTTAGGAGGAGTCATTGCCCTAGTAATGAGAATTGCAATTCTATTTATCCTTCCATTTACTAACAAAAAAAATTTTATAAGAAACCAATTTTACCCTATTAACAAAATTTTGTTTTGATCAATAGTAATAACAGTACTTTTACTCACATGGATTGGGGCTCGTCCAGTTGAAGATCCCTACGTTTTGACTGGACAAATGCTTACGGTTCTTTACTTCATATATTATATAATTAATCCTATTATATTCAACTTATGAGATAACCTAATTTATAACTAACTAATGAACTTGTAAAGTATATATTTTGAAAGTATAATAAAGAGGTGCCAATTCTCTATTAGTTTTTACTAAATTTTATTAACTATAATAAAAAGATGAAAATACTCATCTTTAAACAAAAAAAAAATAATAAATAATTTAGTGAACTAGGAAGAAACCTCTTTCAGGCTAAATATATTAACTTATCATAACGAAAACGAGGTAAAGTTCCCCGTACCCAAATCCATAGAAATGATATACAAGTTAACTTAAAGAAAAAATAATATGAGTAAATATCACCTCCAAGAAACAATAACACACAAATTATACTTATGAATAAGATACTTGAATACTCAGCCAAAAAAATTAAAGCAAATCCCCCTCTTCTGTATTCAACATTAAAGCCGGAAACAAGCTCTGATTCACCCTCTGCAAAATCAAAGGGAGTCCGATTAGTTTCTGCTAACCCAGAAATTACTCACATAAAAGCTAAAGGTATTATTAAAAAGATAAACCAAACTATCTTTTGAACTGATATAAAATCAATAAGATTTATACTAAGAGTTAAGAAAATAAATGATATAAAAATTAAGGCTAATCTTACCTCATAGGAAATAACCTGTGCGACAGACCGTAGACTTCCTAATAAAGAATATCTAGAATTAGATGATCATCCCGCTAGCATAATTGTATAAACAGAAACACTGGAAACTCTAAGAAAAAAAAGAATTGATAAATTAAACCCTATCATCATAGTAATAAATGGTATAGACATTCACAAAAGTAATCTAATAAATAGATTAATCATAGGGGAAAAATAATAAATATTTAAATTAGATATTAGAGGGAAAGTCTGTTCCTTAGAGAATAACTTAATTGCATCTCTAAATGGTTGCAAAATCCCGTTAAATCCCACCTTATTGGGCCCCTTACGAATCTGAATGTAACCTAAGACTTTTCGTTCAAGTAAAGTTAAAAAAGCAACTCCTACTAATACACATACAATTAGAATTAATAAAGAAATAAACAACAAAATTCTATCTAATAAATAAATTATTACTTGTAATATAATTACTTATATAAATTCTAAATTTATTGCACTATTCTGCCAAAGTAATAATTTTATTCAAACATTAGAAATATTATTCAAATATCTGGTCCTTTCGTACTAAAATATTTTAACTATAAAAGATAGAAACCAACCTGGCTCACGCCGGTTTAAACTCAGATCATGTAAAGTTTCAAGAGTCGAACAGACTCAATATTTAAGCTTCTGCACCTAAATTTAACTTTAATCCAACATCGAGGTCGCAATCCCTTTTATTGATTAGGACTCTCCAAAAAGATTACGCTGTTATCCCTAAGGTAATTTGTTCTTATAATCCAAAGCAAGGATCAACCAATCATAAATTAATGTATAGAAAAAAAGAAGTTTATTTAATTCTTATGTCACCCCAACCAAATAAATTTAATAATAATCACAATTAAAACTTCAGGCAATTAAACCTAATATTTATTAAACTCTATAGGGTCTTCTCGTCTTTCTATTAAATTTAAGCTTTTTGACTTAAAAATAAAATTCAATGAAAATTAAAGTGAGACAGTTACTTTCTCATCCAGCCCTTCATTCCAGCTTTCAATTAAAAAACTAATGATTATGCTACCTTTGCACAGTCAATATACTGCGGCTATTTAACTTTGTCATGGAGCAGGCTAAACCTTAAATTATTAACAAAAAGACATGTTTTTATTAAACAGGTGGAAAATTTATTTGCCGAGTTCCTTACTTTAACCTTTTAACCTTAATTCCTTATACATTCAAATTTACTAATTTTACCATTATAACTGCTCTTATAAAATTAAAGAACTCCCCCTAATAGATTATTTAAACAATATATAAATAACTGCCATAAAATAGTTAATTACAACATACTAATTAAAAATAAAGAATTCTAATCCTATTTACTATTTAAATTACTTATCATTATAAAATTCTAATCCAAAGCTCATCCCTTAGACTATTCCCATCTTTTATATTTAAATACTAATGAATCCAAATAACTTAAAACAGAAAATTAAACTTATTTCTTAGGGAACTAGATATATTATAAAACGACTAACATTTCACTTCCATTTAAATATTAATGATATTTATTATACAATAACTCCTATATTTAAATAACTCTTTATAATTCGAGAAACCTAAATAAATAACTTTTTTTAGTAAACCCTGATACCCAAGGTACGGCAAATTAAACCTTCTAATTTAAACCTTAAAATATTCTATCACTATACTATTAACTATAAATAAATCAATTAGTTCTTTCACAATAATAAATCCATGCTATTTCAATTAAAACAAAATAAATAAATTATCTATTAAATCTTTAAATTCAACTTAGACTGCATTTAACAGTCTTCATTTTAATGTAAATAAAATACTTGAAACAAGCTCTAAATTGAATTCTAGACTCATTTTCCAATAAGTCTACTTTGTTACGACTTATTTCATTTTAAATGAAAGCGACGGGCAATATGTACATATTATAGAGCATAGTCATTTTAAATAAATATATAAAATTACTTTCAAATCCAATTTATTTAGTATTTTCAAATTCAAAAACCAACTATATTTACAATGTAACCCATTTTAACTTTAAAATAAACTGCACCTTGATCTGAATTCTCTTATTATTATACCAATTGAACATTTTATCCTCCTAGAATATTCAAGCTACGACGATATACAAACTTAAATTTAAAGTAAAACTAATCGTGGAATATCAATTAAAAAACAGGTTCCTCTGAATAGATTAAAATACCGCCAAATTTTTTAATTTTAAAGACTTTAACTATTAGTAATTTTGACTGAAAACTCAACTTTCTAATAATAGGGTATCTAATCCTAGTTTATACTGAAATTTCCTAGCTTATAAAACACTTTATTAATTTAAACTAAACTTAAAATTTCACTTAAAAAGCTTAATTATAATTTAAAATATTAAACATTTAACTAAATCAAATAAGTTTAACTCATATAATTTGTGTAACCGCAACTGCTGGCACAAATTTAGTTTATATTATAATAAATTTCTAAGGCTAAATTTATTTAATACTTAATATTAAATACTGCTTATAAACAGAAATTTCTAACTTCCTATTACTCAATAAATTACATATACATAAATTATATAATTAAACTCTAAGCCAAAATAAAACTTTTTATCAACCAATTCAAACATAATCTACCAAAAATTTGAATACTCCCCCCTATACAAAAAATTAATCACTAAGAAACTCAAGCATTTTTTTTTCTACCCCCATAGAATTAATACCCCGACCAAATCCTTAGAAAACCCCCATCTTCTAATATTCGTCAATTAAATAAGTTTCTCTGAGATTAATTATTAATTTTTAGTTCACCTTTCCCCTTAAAGTTAAAACTTTTCAGCCAACCTTTTACGCCTAATCTACATATAATTTTATAATAAGAAATCCTATCTTATTTTAATTTAAATGAAAATTATTAATTCTGAATAATCATAAAAAAATTCTATATATTTTTAATTATAATTTTAATAAATTTATTAATTAAAATTCAAATGATATTTTAATTATAAATTATTCTAGATTAGGATCTTTTAAAACATATAGATTAGTATTGCATAATTTTTTTTTTTTTTATATAAATAGTATATCTATTATATATTAATAAATATCTTAAAATTTAATATCTAATTATTAATTTATTCTATAATACTATATATTAATAAATTAATAATGATTATATATCTATAAGATTTTAATATTATAATATATATATAATACTTCATAAGAGAATATAATTATTAATTAAGTTATTATAGTTTACTAAATAATAAAGCTATTAATAATCAGATTAGCATTAATTATAAATTGTATTTCTCCAATATGTACTTATTAATTATATTAGAAAATTGTATATTTATAGGTTCATATTGATTTATAGACCTTTTAATTATTAATTTATATTTATTTATATATATATAAATTATTTATATATTAATATATTAGCTATTATATTATCGTTAATTATATTTTTATTAATAAAATATATAATTAACAGATATTTCATTAAACTTTAATTGAGTGAAAAAAATAAGAAAAAGTGCCCAAAAAATTGATTTTTTTTTTTTGACCTTAATTCACCTTTCAATGAAAGTCCAAGCATCATATATTTCAATTTTACACTAGTTGAATTTTTCTATTTAATAAAATTCAAAAAATAAGTTAAATTATATGAAAGACTACTTATTTCAGTTAAACACTTACTATGTTGTTTACAAAAAAGAATTTGTAAAGAAAGTTTT